GTGGCACCTTCTCAGATTTTGCACGTGTGATACATGTTCCTTCTATTTCTCCAAGTAAAGCCCTTCGCATGGCAATACCGATGGTATCAGCTTGACCTTTCATAAGTGGTGACAGAATGAAACGACCATAATAAAGACGCTTACTGTCTACTCTTGATTCAACACACTTCCACTGTAGTGTTCGAGTGGATCCCGCTACTTCCTCTCGAACCATACTATACTAGTATTATTATTTGATCATTGAATCATTTATTTCTCTTGAAATCGGTTTAATTCTTATTTCTACACACGTCTTTTTTTAGGAGGTCGACATCCATTATGTGGCATAGGTGTTACATCACGTACGAAACTTAATAATATACCACTTCTACGAATGGCTCGTAATGCTGCATCTCTTCCGAGACCAGGACCCTTTATCATAACTTCTGCTCGTTGCATACCCTGATCAACCACTGTACGAATAGCATTTAACGCTGCGGCTTGAGCAGCATAAGGTGTTCCTCTTCTTGTGCCTTTGAATCCAGAAGTACCAGCGGAGGCCCAAGAAACTACCCGACCTCGTACATCTGTAACAGTTATAATGGTATTGTTGAAACTCGCTTGAACATGAATAACGCCTTTTGGTATTCTACGTCCATTCTTACGTGAACCAATACGCCCATTCCTACGTGAACCAATTCTTGGTATAGCTTTTGTCATATTTTATCATCTCATATTTATGAGTCAGAAATATACAAAAAGAAAAGATACGGAGATATCCATTTCATGTTAAAACAGACCCTTTACCTTATTTTTACGTATCGTACTTATTTTCGAATTTTTGAAAGTAAAGTTCTTTTTTAGAAAGATTACCCTTGTCTCTGTTTATGTTTCGGATTGGAACAAATCACTATAATTCGTCCACGCCTGCGAATCAGTCGACATTTTTCACAAATTTTACGAACGGAAGCCCTTATTTTCATATTTTTTATTCCTTACCTTAATTCTGAATCCACTTCTTGGAAGAGAATAAGTCTCTTGAATTTTTTTTTTTTTGAACTTCGAATTGTATACCCATGGTTAAAAAAATAACCTAATCGTTCGAATCTTTGTTGCGAAGTCGATAAATTATACGTCCCCTGGTGGAATCATAACGACTTACTTCAATTTTTACTCTATCTCCCGGTAGTATCCGTATAAAACTGCGCCGGATCCTCCCCGAAACATATCCTAGAATTTGATCTTCATTATCTAAACGGACCCGGAACATACCGTTGGGAAGTGATTCAGTAATTAAACCCTCATGAATCAATTTTTGTTCTTTCATTCCAGGTAACCTCCTTGAAGTATCCACTAATGGAGGAAGAGTTATATAACTCACTTTTCCTCTCTATTTTACAAATAGGAAGTTAGAGATCAAATTCGGATACCAGAGGTGTAAGATTACCATATATAACACAAAATTTCTCCTCCAATTCTTTCTAGTCGAGCTTCTCGATCTGTTATTATACCTCGAGAAGTAGAAAGAATTACAATTCCCATTCCACCTAAAATCTTAGGAATTCGTTGATAGTTGGAATAAATTCGTAAGCCGGGTCGGCTGATACGCTTTAAAATGGTTCTAGTTTTATATATTCCTTTTCTGGTTTTTCTATGTCGCAGAGTTGAAACCAAGAAATATTTGTTACTTTCCTGATGTTTCCGAACGTTTTCAATAAAACCTTCTCGTAGAAGTATTTTAACAATGTTTTCGGTAATATTTGTAGATGCTATTCGAACCCTTCCTTTTTTATCCATGTCAGCATTTCTTATAGAAGTTATTAGATCGGCAATAGTGTCCCTACCCATGACGAACTAGAATTATAGGTTCCTCCTAATTTTGATATAATCAACATGTTTCCTTTTTTTTTTCTTTTTTTTTTTTTAGAAAGTATATACGTGAGACACAATCTACTAATTTGATCTATTTGATCTATTTCAGATACCCTACTATATCATAGTCTCATCTACTACTATTTATAATACTTCGGGAGCTAATGAAACTATTTTAGTAAAATTCAACTGTCTCAATTCTCGAGCGATTGCACCAAAAACTCGAGTTCCTTTTGGATTTCCTTCTTGATCAATGACAACTGCAGCATTGTCGTCATATCGTATTATCATACCGTTTTCACGTTTGAGTTCTTTACATGTACGTACAATTACAGCTCTAATTACTTCTGATCTTTCTAGAGGCATATTGGGAACTGCTTCTTTGATTACAGCAACAATAACATCACCAATATGAGCATATCGGTGATTACCAGCTCCTATGATTCGAATACACATCAATTTTCGAGCTCCGCTGTTATCCGCTACATTCAAAAGGGTCTGAGGTTGAATCATATCATTTTTATTTCAATCTGTTATTTCAATGAAAAGTATGAAAGAAAAAAAAGAAATATTGTCAGTCCAGAAATAAATAAACCTGCGTTTTTTCATCCCCAATACCCCTTTTTGTTTAGTTCTACATCTCTATCCTGAAATAAGAAATTGAGTTCGTATAGGCATTTTGCGCGCAGCTATTGAGATAGCTGCTCTAGCTACAGTTTCGGATACTCCACCCATTTCATAAAGTATTCGACCCCGTTTAACAACGGATACCCAATATTCAGGGGATCCCTTCCCCGAACCCATACGTGTTTCCGCGGGTCTTACTGTAACAGGTTTGTCGGGAAATATACGTACCCATATTTTTCCACCACGACGCGCATATCGTGTCATTGCTCTTCGCCCTGCTTCTATTTGTCTAGCTGTAATCCAAGCAGGTTCAAGTGCCTGAAGAGCGTATCTGCCGAAACAAATATGATTGTCTCGACAAGATATTCCTTTCATTCTTCCTCTATGTTGTTTACGAAATCTGGTTCTTTTGGGGTTATAGTCGATGGTTGTTTCTTAATTCCATCTCTACTGCAGAACCGGACATGAGAGTTTCTTCTCATCCAGCTCCTCGCGAATGAAAGGATTCAAATTCAATAATATTATAGATACACATTAATAGGTACACATTAATGGATAATACACCAAGTAATGGCTTTTATTGATATTTAATTTCTTACATAGGAAGGAAGATGTAGATACAAGATATACAATACAGCTAGACGTGTGTGTACATTTATGTATCTTTATAGATAATGTAATGTTTCTCTTTTTTATTTTTATAACATAACGAATCCTTTCCTTTTTTTTTTACCTCTATCGAATTACGACAAAAGATTGTAATCCAATAAATAGAGGTTTCGCGGGCGAATATTTACTCTTTCCTGTTTCATTCGTAGGTTCAATTCATGACCTCTCAGAATAAATCAATTTTTTCTTGGTCCGTTCCGCCATCCCACCCAATGAATTTTTAGGATTCGTTTTCAATAGAATCCTATGCAGTCACAGGTTCTGTCGTTCCCATAGCTTCTCCATTAATGGTTAGGTCTGAACTTTGCAATGGAGCTTCCAACAAAATTCGTTCCCGAGTCAATTTCCTCAGTTTTTATTAACCCGAAGGCTCTTTATTATTTTATTCTATTGTAAATTATTTCATTTGTAAATTCTTATATTTCTAATTATCTTATCAGTATTGATTATCAGTATTGATGCTTTATCACACTGCCTTTTATGACGTGATTCATAGACCATACATATTGGAATCATATATCATTGATATTTTTGTTCTTTCTATCATCCTTCCATTTATCCATATCCCTTTATTTTTTTTTCTTTACAACCCATAATCAGATTTATTTTTTCTTGAAAGAATTTCAGTTGCTACAACCATATGATAGATTCACTCATTTATATAGTGACTGTTTCTTGGGATCGCGACAATACGAAGCAATAAGTTGGTTATTAGTTTATTTTATATAATTACAAAGTTTATAGCGGGGGTCAGTCTATTTTTTTTTGAATCCCAACTTGAAACTATAAAAAAACTAACGAGTCACACACTAAGCATAGCAATTATACCAAATGATCAATCGAATTTTTATTTAACCTTATAGAATTAGAATTGTTCATTTTTTTTTTAACAGAAAACGAATGAAAGAGTTTGTCATTTTTTGTTTTATCACTGGACAGAATGGGAAGACAAGGTCGATTATTCCTCGTCTACAAATATCCAAATTTTTATACCTAATACTCCATAAATAGTTCGAATTGTATAGGAACAATGATCAATTTTAGCGCGAATTGTTTGTAGGGGAACTCTACCCTCTCTGATCCATTCGACACGTGCAATTTCTTTTCCGTCGATACGGCCTGCTATTTGCACTTGAATTCCTTTTGTATCCGTTTGCTCAGTTAATTCAATAGCTTTTTTCATTGCTTTTCGAAACGAAACTCTATTTTTTAATTGGAAAGCTATATATTCTGCAAGAATATTAGGTTGTCCATAAGGTTTTTCAACTCTTGTGATAGCAATGGTGAGTCTCCGGTTTACAGAATGAAACTCCTTTTGTACATTCATCTGTAATTCTTCGATTCCTCGTGTTTGCCCCTCTATTAATAAATTTGGGAATCCAATATAGATTATGACTTGGATCAAATCGATTTTTTTTTGAATTGTTATACGTGCAATTCCTTCGAAACCTGAGGATATTTTCCTATTTTTTTGTACATAGTTCTTGATACAATTCCGTATTTTTTCATCTTCCTGTAGACCCGCGGAATAATTTTTTGGTTGTGCGAACCAAAAGGAATGATGACTTTGAGTTGTACCAAGTCTGAAACCAAGTGGATTTATTTTTTGTCCCATATTTTTCTATTATATATATATTTTTTTTTAATATGAATCTAAATCTTAGATTGATCTCAAAATAATTTGGATTTATCTTTTAATACAATTGTTATATGACATGTCGGTCTTTTTATCAGATAACTACGTCCTCGAGCCCGGGGTCTTAACTTTTTCACAATAGTACTCCTATTGGCTTCGGCTTTACTAATGAATGAATCAGCTTCGTTCAAACCCATATTATGATTAGCATTTGCTG